TAAATCTCGCTTGGGCTGCTTTAATGGTAGTCTTTACGTTTTCCCTTTCACTAGTAGTATGGGGAAGGAGTGGACTCTAGAAGTACTACTAATTGAGTTTAGGAACTAAACAGTATCACTTGTTTTTATAGATCGTTCGCCAAAGTTTTTTTTATTTTAAATTTCACTATTTCAATTTAAAATTTTATTTTTAAATTGAAATAGAAATGAAAAATATCTTCATTTCGAAATTCTCTTGGATTTTAGTTGAGTAATGTATTCTATGAATAATACTCTTTCAATCAAAGAAATATTTCAATTATTTCCGTGTTCGTATTTTGAAAGTAAAAAAAGTAAAAGGAATACAAATGGTAGGAAATTTATTCCAACTGAATTCTTGAAATTTATTCCAACTGAATTCTTCATAAATTTTCTATTTCGATGAACTGACTCTTACCAAAGTTAGATATGGACCATGAGGAAGAACGGAACTTTTTTTTTTATTTTGTTTACCTCTTTACTGTTCAAAGATCAAAGAGAAAACTATTCGGTTATTCCATTACGTGGATACACATTGGGAAACAACATAGTAGTTGTCCAACGAGATACTGCACATCCTAAAATATTGTCTTGGGCGAGTCACATATTGCGCCGCTTGTTTTAGTTTTACTATTTTAGAAATTTTATTTATGTTTTGCTTGTTTTATTGAACCCATTTCATATCATGGTTCAAACGTTAAAAGTCGACGGGTTTTACTAATCCTTTTCGAAATCCGAAGAAGTCATTGATTCTTTCGATCGGGATTCATATTGAAAATAATCAGAAATCTAGGAATTCGAATCGTAAAAGTAGCTTTCGATTATTTCAAATTAATTTAATTGAAATCAACACAAATTAAATACAAATAGATAAAGTAAAGAAATAGAATTGGGATACTATATAATATACATTATCACTATATATATTATATATACGTAATTAATTATATATACGTAATTAAATCGATTTCTATATATAGAAAAGGAATATGATGATACTATTGTAGATTGATCTATATTAATCTATATTAAATTAACCCGCATTACAATACAACTTTATACACTACAATAACAATACTAGATAGTATGGTAGAAAGAAATATCTGAATCTTTCTACCATACTATCGTATCTCATAGAATACGACTGATTCTAGTCTGCCCATTTCATTTAAGACGCGAAATTTTTATCCTTTTCTAATTTTTATCCTTTTCTTCTCTGCAATTATTGATAAGAAATAAAAAATCAAGTTTAATTCAAATTAATCACCTTGGCTGACTGTTTTTACGTATATTATAAGTAAAAAAGCAGTAGGAACTAGAATAAACAGTGCAGTAGCAATAAATGCGAGAATATTTACTTCCATAATCTCATTGTTTAATTTTTCTTTAATTCGCAATAACTCGGGAGTTAATCCCATAGAGATAATAAATCTTTCGCCTGTAAATTCAATGGGATGCATTACATCTCGATGATATCGAATCGGATCAATATCATGAATAACAATATCGGAGCTATCAAATCGATTCATCGTCAAGAATTGAATAGTATAACATAGGACGATCTTTTATCCATACTGAACTCAAAATTTGATTCCCGATACAATCAATAATTCCTTTATTTATTTATCATTCTTTTCCATTCTTTCTTTTCTATAACCTACCGCCCTCTTTGTACAATCATCTGATGAAGTATCATCTAACCGCCTTTCCACTTACCATTGGTTCGAAACAAACCCCAACAAACAATAGAAGCTCAATGAAAAAAAAGGAAGGAGCTAAGTTATAAACTCCTTTTTTTAATGATCAAATCTTCTTGGAAAACAAAAGAAGTATGATAAAGACGAGTACAAATTCCGGTATAAAAAAATCGAATATTCCATCAAATTCACTATTTTTTTATATATTTATATATAAATTTAAAAAGTTTGTTCTTTCAAGGAAAAACCCTTATAAAAAAAAAAAAAATTCATTACCTCGCTAATAAAAAAGTGATCCTTGTTTGATCTTTATTTTTTGAATATCCTCTTTCATTGGATTAGGAATGGGACGCATATATCAAAAGCTCAATGCGAAATTTGAATGAGATAGATTATTTCAAATTAGTAAAATTTGAAATTGAGGTTACACAAAATAGGGCCCGAAAAGGATATACTTTTATTTTAATCTTAAAAAAAAAGTATTCTATACTATTCTATACACAGTAACTATGTTCAATTTATTTTATATTGTACAAATTCCATTTATGTATGTACTCCCGGGAAACATACAATACTCTACTCTATTTCATATTTCACAGATCGGGAGTAATTGAAAAAGCCAGACCCAGTACAGTACGGTATCCCGTGGAATCCTGAATCTGATGCTAATAATATAATAATTGTACTAATCCACATATGCCTCTCTCCCATCAATCGAATCGGTACTAGTCGAAGAAATGGAAATTCCCCCATTTGGTTGATGATAAATGTGAAACGAAAAAGAA